GGAATTCTCTTATCCCATTCGGAAAGATATCATCTCATAATTATCTATGGCTGTTTATGTCTCTAGCATGACCACTTGATAAAATGTGGAGGAAAGTAGGACAAATGGCCGATACTACTGGAAGGATTCCTCTTTGGATAATAGGTACTGTAGCCGGTATTCTTGTGATCGGTTTAATCGGTATTTTCTTTTATGGTTCATATTCCGGATTAGGTTCATCCCTGTAATAATCGGATGAACTGAGTTGTAGACATGAAAGCATAAGAACTCAACGGGATCCCCCTCGAATCAGACAAGGAAAGAGGGGGTAAGTCCCGTTGAGTTCTTAATAATCATAATATTTTTTTTTTTTAGAAATGTTTCAAAAACCTCCACCTTTTCTGATGATGTTTTTAAAAAATGAACTTCGTTAATTGATTCAGAACATCTGTTACTCAATAGTATCTGTCAATACTTAAAACAAAGAAGGAATCACTCGATTTACCCTTTTTGGATGACTCACAATTATATATAAATAGAATATATTTCTATCAATCAGATATCATGCAAACCCTTTACTATACTACTTTACTATACTAATAGAATAGAACCTTACTCCATTTAATCTAATAAATATTTAATCTCATAAAAGTGAAATTTTTTTTTTATAAGTTCGTTGAAATTGAAGAAGTTCTATATTGCTCAATAAATTGACCTATATTTATTTGTCCACTACCACTATGTTACGTAAGAAATCTAAAAAAGGGTTATGATAAAATAAACCTATATAAAAAAAAAAAAAAAAAAATGAAAACTACAAATATCCATTTTTTACGAACGGGATCGAGAATCTTTATTAATTCGACACAAGAAAGGGTTGGGTAAAATTCCGTTTCTTGTGTCAAGGACTAGGAGACGAACAATCTCCCCTAAAATCCTTTGTTCCTCTCATTTATACTTTGGTTTCTATTCTCCGCTTATTTATCTTTTGTTTTGATTTTATTTATCTTTTGTTTTGATTTTAGTCAAATATAAAACTATTGATTCATTCTATATCATACCGTTTCAATTTGGATTGAAAAAACAAATAAATAAAGAAGAGTTAAGTAAAACAGTCGCCTTCACAATATACTATGACCAGGAATGCGGTATTAAGTAATTCCCGAAATCCGGTAGAATAAAGAATAGAAATAAGCAAAATTTTTTTGATCATACATAATTCCCAACAAAAATTTGTTTATTTTTAGAGCTTGATGTTGATAAATCCGCAGATCTAGAAATTCATTTCGGACAATTGAACCTTCTCAAACTGTTTCTTTTTAAGAACCAAAAAGATTTGTGCCAAAATAACAGATGCCAAGAAGAGCAAAAGACCTTGGACACGTAATGGATCTTGAAGTACTATTTCCGCATCTCCCTGACCAAATCCACCCACATTAGGATTACTCGTTAATGGTTGATCAAGTTTGATGGATTCGCCCTCTGAAACAAGAAGTTCCGGTCCTGGAGGGATAATATCAACCACTTGACGTCCATCCGATGCATCCGCTATGGTTATTTCGTACCCCCCTTTTTCTTTTCGTATTATTTTGCTTACTATACCTGCTGCTGTAGCATTATAAACATTATTGTTACTCTTGCTCCCGTCGGGATAAATCTGACCCCTTCCCCTGTTCCCGCCTACATATATGGGATATTTTAAGAAGTGCACATCTTTCTTAGTAGCGGGGTCCGGGGAAAGAATAGGAAAGGTGATTTCACTATATTTCTGACCAGGAACCGGACCTATCACAAGAATATTTTTTTTAGTGGGACGATAGCTCTGAAAAGACAGATTTCCTATCTTTTCTTTAATCTCGGGCGAAATACGATCGGGAGGGGCTAATTCAAACCCCTCGGGTAAAATCAGAACAGCCCCGACATTCAAAGCTCCTTTTTTACCATTAGCAAGAACTTGTTTCAGTTGCAGATCATAAGGAATTCGAACAACTGCTTCAAATACAGTATCAGGAAGTACCGCTTGTGGAACCTCGATATCCACGGGTTTATTAGCTAAATGGCAATTGGCACATACAATACGGCCAGTCGCTTCTCGTGGATTTTCATAACCCTGCTGTGCAAAAATGGGATATGCATTTGAAAGGGGTGCCTGGGTTAGTATATATATCATGAGCGATACGGAAATGGATCGAGTAATCTCTTTCTTTATCCAAGAAAAGGTATTTTTAGTTTGCATGGTCCAATCATTGATCCCGAAAATTTCTACAATAAAATTAGGTAGGTCGCTAGTATAGTTCCCTATCTATAATTTTGCTATTTACTTAAATATTAAATATAAATAATTTTACTGGAATATTGGAGGAATCCCTTGGATGGGTAGTAAGTACAATTTTGAATGTTTTGCTTATGTACAAAGTAACAAATATTATAATTGGATCGTTCGATCACTTTTCAGTCATTCATTGAATGATAAATCACTACAAGTGAAGGAGATACACGATTTAAATAACGAAAGATCCAATATTTAAAAATTGTATCTAAAATGACTGGAAAAGTAGAAACAAGACCGGATATAATTTGATCATTATGAGCAAATCCAAAATCTTTGTAGACAGAGCCAATCATTAATTCCCAACCGTGGGGCGAATGGAATCCTATACATAAATCCGTTAATAAAAGAATAGAAAAAGCTTTTATTGTGTCGCTTAAGTTGTATAGGAATTCTTGAAACCAAGAGTTAAGAATAACAAGTTCTTCATTACCTAGAATAGAATAACCACTTAGAATACCGAAACAGATTATATTTGTCGAGAAGTGTAAAATTGTATGGATGCGATCCTCGTTGTGCATCTTGATCAATTGGATCGTTTCTTTGTAGATTTCGATGCGAGGCTTTTGTAAATGTGTTTCCGGGTATTCCTTTATCATTTCGTCCAAACGTAAGAGTTCCTCTAAGTCTATGAATTCTTTTAGAATACTCTTTTCTTGAATATCATTCAAAAAAATTTCGGATTGCCTAGTATTCCACCAATTAGTAAACCAAGATTCTAGACTTTTATTAAATGAGAGAGAGATCCACCAAGGCAAAAATACTATAGATGCAAGATATAGAAGGGAAATTAATACTTTCTTTTTTGCCATTTTTTCGTCTGTGAATTTTAAAATTTTTAATGAACGCACCTCATTCGTCGACTCTATATGATACTAATATTTCTATCAAGCATAAGTTCTATTACAAGTCATCGATGTATTTCCGGATTTTTTTGTGATTCAGTACAGCGGTTAGTCCTTGAATTTAGAAAGAATATAGAATAAGAAAGAGCCCTCTTCAAATTTATAGTAGTCGGATTTCGAGACGAAAGAACTCCCGTTCTATCAAAATATCAAATATTTAGAAAAAAAATTCTTTACTTTATGATGAAATGTTTTGTTTTGATATATGATGAATCTATCATTTAGATTTGTTACTGAATTGAGTTAAGTGGATTTACATACGCATAAAAAAAATTGTGGACATAAACAATTTAGTTTTAGAATTGTTTCATATACGTTTGCTTTGGCTCGAGTAAGCGTTCTGAAGAAACTTCAGTTAAGTTATGCTATAGAAAAAAAGATGATTCTTGAGTTTTTTATCTCTTGCAAAGTATTCATTCTTCAGTTCCTTTTTTCAAAATACTTCAATTGGTACACGCAAGAAATAGGCCAATTCAGCAGCTTTTTGCTCAATCTCTCGTGGAGTAAAATTCTCATCAGTACGAGTCAAGGGAATGGCTCCTTGTCCTTTTATTTCCATATAAAGGACACGACGAGCATAAATACCCTCTTTAATTTCTATTCTGATGGACTGAATGTCTTTCATAAGGAATCGGAGGAATATGCGACGATTTTTTCCAGGAAATCCCCAACGAAAAATACACACTATGCCCTCTTTTATATCGAATCGATCATAACCACTACCTACATTCCACGAAATTGTGCACCACAAATAGGAGCTAATAAAAAGACCTGCGATCCCATAGAAAGACATCACGATACCTTGTGGAAAAAAAATGATTTGCTGAGAAGGAAATAAAGATATAAAATTCCTACCAAAATAACTGGACGTTCCAACCAATAAAAACCCTAATGAACCTAAAAAAAGAATAAAGGCCCAACAGAAATTACTTGTTTTTCGAGACCCCGCTATAAGTTCTACCCATATACGTTCTGATCGCCAACTCATACTCTAACTAGACCTAGTTTCATTTTATTGGAATTGGGAGAATAACAAAAATAATTTTTTTTTTACTTTTTTTTGTTTCCGAAGTAACTCTCATCAACCAGCACTATTATGATGTGAACCTTTAGGGATAATTCATCGAATTTCTTAGATCCAAACTAAAATAATAACATCCCTTTCATATGATTTCCTAATACATATAGATATATTTACTTTACATTTCAGAAATTCTCCCCGATCCCGATCTATTTGAAAATAGTTATAATTCATTTATCATGTTTACACATACATAAGAGCTTATGCCCGAAGGAAGCCGCATATTATACCATATTTTACTAAATAGATATCCGTGTTATGATCCAAGTAAGTCTTGAAAAAAAAATATATATATATATAAGATTTGTCCTTGTTGTATCTAAAAAATCTTGTTTTTTTGAACATAAAGAGATAAAGAAGCCATTGCAATTGCCGGAAATACTAAGCCCACTAAAGGCACAAAAATGGAGGGGAGACTGTTGAGAGTTATCATAGAATGGGTACCTCGATTTAATATTTGTACCTGTTATTTATTGTTATATTTATTGTTTTATATTTGAACCTTATATTGTTATAAAGATATCTTATAATTCATATATAATTGTTATATTATACTAAGTATACCTAAGTGAGTATATATATACTTAATAGGGATAGGGAGTCTATAAGTATATGTTTTAAGAAATATATATTAATTAATAAAATACAATAAATATATAAATAAATGGACCTATTCATCTTTCTACATGTTTCTAATTCATCTTTC